GTTCGTGGTAAAGACAAGATACGCTTGGACCAGAAAAACATGTGCCCAAAATATCTTATTTTGGGCACATGTTTTGGCGGTAAAAAAAAATGGACTCAAGGAGAGGTTTCTGTAACGTATTAATAAGCTATACCCATACTGCGGGTTGTTTCATGCCATAAATAAACTCGAACACTCAAGAAATCCGTTGGGCAGGCGGATTCGCATCTCTTACAGCCGACACAATCCTCTGTTCTTGGAGCGGAAGCTATTTGTTTGGCTTTACATCCGTCCCAAGGTATCATTTCTAATACATCCGTAGGACAGGCTCGGACACATTGAGTACACCCAATACATGTATCATAAATCTTTACTGAATGCGACATTGGATCGATATTTTTGAACGTGATAAAGTTTCAATCTAGTAAATTGATAAATGAATTATATATTTAAATACTAATACTAGATGAATCGATGAGTTACCCGGTTTTTCTGGATTGACAGTGCCAAACTACTTTGATTTCTTATCTTTGTGATAACATGATCATACCTTACGTGGCACACATGCTAATTTTAATCGATTTATGAAAATTCTAATTTTATTTTAATAGGATAATATTACTTATTCAACAAATTAGATTGATTTATACGAGTTGATTTTCTGTTACGATAAATTGATGAAACAATAGCGAGTCCAATAGCGGCTTCAGCAGCTGCAATAGCTATAACAAAAATAGAAAAAATTGCTCCTTTTAATTGACGACTATCAAAAAAATCAGAAAATGTTACAAAATTGAGATTAACCGCATTTAATATAAGTTCAAGACACATAAGAGCCCTAACCATATTTCTACTTGTAATCAATCCATATAGACCGACAGAAAATAAATAGGCACTCAAAACAAGTACATGTTCGAGCATCATTAACCAACTCCTCATCAATCTAGATTCATTTCAATATGAACAACAATTTAACCAATTGGATTGACTAGAATAATGAAATAAAGGAATATATTGGGAATAGATCAAACTAATAAAGACTTTCTCTTTTATATCCAAAGTCAAATAGAAAAAGGAAATGCATGTGATAGCTCATAACAAGGGTTTTCCGGTTCTAAAGAGTTATTATTGACGAGCTACAGCAATTGCGCCGATTAACGCAACTAAAAGAATTAGTGAAATAAATTCAAACGGAATAAAAAAATCTGTTGATAAATGAATCCCAATTTGTTGACTATTACTTATCAGATCTTGCTCTATAATCTGGCTTGCTTTTGTAGTCCAAATAATCCCGTACCATGACGTATCTGGAATAGTAGTAATTAGTGAAAAAAAAATACTTGTGCAGACCACGGAAGTTACTCCATCTCCCACGGTCCAAAGGCGGAAATCTTTGGAATATTCTGAACCATTTATGAACATCACAGCAAAAATGATTAAAACATTTATGGCTCCTACGTAAATAAGGAGCTGCGCGGCAGCTACAAAATGCGAGTTTGATAGAATATAGAATAAAGATATACAAACAAAAACAAATCCCAATGAAAAGGCAGAATAAATGGGATTGGGAAGTAATACTACTCCCAGACCCCCTAATATAAGACCCAATCCCAGAAAGACTAAAAGAAAATCATGTATTAGTCCAGGTAAATCCATTATATATAAAATAAGAGATAAATAAATCAAAATCTTTCATAACTTTATTGACACCCGGTCAGGAAAAAAAAGGGAAATCTACTTTTTTATAATAGTTCTTAATTATTATTAAATTCAAAATTACATTTTCATGGATATGGATTGATGTAGATATAGTTATTGGCCTAATCTCTCGAAAGAGTAATTTAAATCTATATATTTGCAAATCCTCAATATAGTCATAGAAATCTATTTAATATAAATTAAAACATGATTCTCGTCTCCTAATCAATATAATCAATATAATTATGAATATATTAAGAAAATTCTAGTTATTCACCAAATAAAAAGCCTCATTCTTTTAGATCAAAATGAGTTATTAAGTTTTTATTTCAGGCAAATTTAAAATTGTTCGAATTGTGTAATCGTCAATTACTGACATTGGTAACCGACCCAAAGCAATTTGATTATAATTCAATTCGTGACGATCATAAGTAGAAAGTTCATATTCTTCAGTCATTGATAAACAATTTGTTGGACAATACTCAACGCAATTACCACAAAATATACATACTCCAAAATCAATACTGTAATTAAGCAATCGTTTCTTTCTAATATCAGTTTCCAATTTCCAATCAACAACGGGCAGATCTATAGGACATACGCGAACACATACTTCACAAGCAATGCATTTATCAAATTCAAAGTGGATTCGGCCGCGGAAACGCTCGGATGTAATCAATTTTTCATAGGGGTATTGAATAGTTACAGGTAAACGATTCGCGTGTGATAAGGTAATCATAAAACCTTGACCAATATACCTTGCGGCTCGTACTGTTTGTTGGCCATAATTCATGAACTCAGTTACCATAGGGAACATATCGTG